TTCAAGAAAATCCAAACGTGTAGTGATTTTTACTGATAACCAACAAAATACTGATGCTTATACTAATACCAAAGAAACTAATAATACTGATCAAACAGGCGAAGTTGCTTTGATACGTTATTCCCAACAATCGGATTTTCGTCGAGACATAATCAAAGGCTCCATGCGCGCTCAAAGACGTAAAACAGTTACTTGGAAACTCTTTGAAGCAAATGCGCATTCCCCTCTTTTTTTGGACCGAATAGACAAATCTTTTTTTTTTTTTTTTGATATTTCTGAACGGATGAAAAAAATTTTTAGAAATTGGATGTGGAAAAACACAGAATTCACAATTTCGAATTATACAGAGAAAAAGACAAAAGAAAGCGCGAAAAAAAAAGAGGAGGACAAAAAAGAAGAAGACAAAAGAAAGGAGAAAGTGCGTATACAAATAGCGGAAGCCTGGGATAGTATTTTACTTGCTCAAGTAATGAGAGGTTTTTTATTAGTAACCCAATCAATTCTTAGAAAATATATTATATTACCTTCATTGATAATAGCTAAAAATATCGTCCGTATACTATTATTTCAATTTCCGGAATGGTATGAGGACTTAAAGGATTGGAATAGAGAAATGCATGTTAAATGTACCTATAACGGCGTTCAATTATCAGAAAAAGAATTTCCAAAAAACTGGTTAACAGACGGCATTCAGATCAAGATCCTATTTCCTTTTCGTCTTAAACCTTGGCACAGATCTAAGTTACGAGCCCCTTATAACGATCCAATGAAAAAGCAAGGTCAAAAAAATGATTTTTGTTTTTTAACAATTTTTGGAATGGAAGCTGAACTGCCTTTTGGTTCTCCCAGAAAAAAACTTTCATTTTTTGAACCGATTTTTAAAGAACTCAAAAAAAAAATTAAAAAATTGCAAAAGAAATGTTTTATAATTCTAGGAATTTTTAAAGAACAAACAAAATTGTTTCTAAATGTCTCAAAAAAACAAAAAAAATGGATCATTAAAAACATTCTGTTTATAAAAGAAATAATAAAAGAACTCTCAAAAATAAACCCAATTATATTATTTGGATTGAGAGAAATAGAAGTATATGAATTGAGTGAAATTAAAAAAGATTCAATAATCAGTAATCAGATGATTCAGGAATCGTCCATTCAAATTAGATCTCAGGATTGGACAAATTTTTCATTAACAGAAAAAAAAATGCAAGATCTGACTGATAGAATAAACACAATCATAAATCAAATAGAAAAAATTACAAAAGACAAGAAAAAGGGATTTATAACTTCAGATAGAAATTTGAGTTCTAACAAAATAAGTTATGATGATAAAAGATTGGAATCACAAAAAAATATTTGGCAGATATTAAAAAGAAGAACTGCTCGATTAATCCGTAAATCCCATTATTTTATAATATTTTTCATTGAAAAGATATACATAGATATCTTTCTATCTATGATTAATATTCCTAGTATCAATACACAACTTTTTCTTGAATCAACAAAAAAAATTATTAATAAAAACATTAACAGTAATGAAGCAAATCAAGAAAGAATTAATAAAACAAATCAAAGTTTAATTAAATTTATTTCGATTATAAAAGAGTCACTTTCTAATACTAATATTAGTCTTAGTCAAAAAAATTCAAAGACTTTTTTTGACTTATCTTACTTTTCACAAGCATATGTATTTTACAAATTATCACAAACCCAACTTATTAAGTTAGAGAAATTGAAATCCGTATTTCAATATAATGGAACCCCCCTTTTTCTTAAGAATGAAATAAAGGATTTTTTTGTTGTAAGACAAGAACTATTTCATTCCGAATTAAGACCTAAGAATCTTCGCAATTCTGGAATGAATCAATGGACAAATTGGTTAAGGAGTCATTATCAATATCAATGTGATGTATCTCAAATTAAATGGTCTAGAGTAGTACCACAAAAATGGCGAAATATATTGAACTGTATAGCTCAAAATAAAGATTTATATAAAGATTTGTGTGATTTATATGAAAAAGATGAATTAATTCACTACGAAAAAAAAACAAAAATTGAAACGGATTTATTATTGAATCAAAAGGATAATTTTAAAAAACAATATAGATATGATCTTTTAGCATATAAATCTATAAATTCTGAAACTAAGAAGTACTCTTCAATTTATGGATCACCATTACAAGTAAAAACTAACCAAGATATTTTTTATAATTACAACACACATAAACAAAAATCATTTAATATGGTAGAAGATGATATTCGAGATATGGATAAAAATACGGATAGAAAATATTTTGATTGGAGAATTCTCGATTTTTGTCTTAAAACGAAAGTCGATATTGAGGCCTGGATCAATATTGATACTGACACTAACAGTAATAAATATACTAAGACTAGGGTTAATAAGTATCAAATAATTGATAAAATCAATAATAAGGGTCTTTTTTATCTCACACTTCAGCAAGATCAAAAAATCAACCTATCCAATCAAAAACCCCTTTTGGATTGGATGGGAATGAATGAAGAAATACTAAGTCGTCCCATATCAAATCTGGAACTTTGGTTCTTGCCAGAATTTGTGAGACTTTATAATACGTATAAAATGAAACCGTGGGTTATACCAATTAAATTACTACTTTTTAATTCTAATATAAAAAAAAATGCTAGTGAAAACAAAAGCATCACTGGAAATAAAAAAAGAGATCCTTTTATATCAATATCGGCGAATGAAAAAAAATCTCTTGAATTAGAAAACCGAAATCAAGGAGAAAAAGAATCCACGGGCCAAGCAGATCTTAAATCAGCTCTTTCAAACCAAGAAAAAGATGTTGAAGAAGATTATACGGGATCGGACATGAAAAAACATAGAAATAAAAAGCAATACAAGATCAATACAAAAGCGGAGTTTGATTTCTTCCTAAAAAGGTATTTGTATTTTCAATTGAGATGGGATGATTCTTTAAATAAAAAAATAATCAATAACATCAACGTATATTGTCTCCTGCTTAGACTGATAAATCCAAGAGAGATTACTATATCCTCTATTCAAAGGGGCGAAATGAGTCTGGATATTTTGACGATTCAGAAAGATGTAACTCTTACAGAATTTATTAAAAGGGGATTTTTGATTATTGAACCAATTCGTCTAGCTATAAAAAATGATGGAAAATTTATTATGTATCAAACCCTCGGTATTTCATTAGTTCATAAAAGTAAACATCAAATAAATCAAAGATACCGAGAAAAAAAACATGTTGATAAGAATTCTGATGAAGTCATTACAAAACATCAAAAGATGACTGGAAATAGATATAAAAAAAATTATGATTTGTTTGTTCCTGAAAATATTTTATCGCCTAGACGTCGTAGAGAATTGCGAATTCTAATTTGTTTAAATTCTAAGAATAGACATAGAAAGGCATCTTTTTGTAATGGGAATGAGGTAAACAGTCAAGTTGTGGATAAAAGCAAAAAATATAAAAAAAAACTTCTAAAATTAAAGCTATTTCTTTGGCCTAATTATCGATTAGAAGATTTAGCTTGTATGAATCGTTATTGGTTTAATGCCAATAATGGCAGTTGTTTCAGTATGGTAAGGATACATATGTATCCGCGATTGAAAATTCATTAATAGTACATTTTTCCTATATTTCCCATACCATATCTGGTCTATGACGACAAAGAGATGCACGCATACATTGTCTTACATTCCATTCTGATACATGATACTAATTCAATGACATATCAATTAAATCTAGAATGAACAAAATTTTCTTATTTTAGGTCTAAACTTTTATCTTTTGTGAGTGAAGAAACCAACCATACTTTTGTATCCCCTTTCAAATCCAATTTTAAAATGAAAATAGGATTGAGTAAGTTTTATTAAATTAAAAAAATTAGAAATTAATAACGAAATTCAAATTATTGTATATACCAAATAAAAATTAGGGGCATTATTATTACTGATCAATAAAGATATCTATCAATAAAAAATATCTGAAAATAAAAAGAGGGGGGGAGAGAAGATTTCAGTTTATGGTAAAAAATTCATTCATCTCAGTTATTTCACAAGAAGAAAAAGACGAAAACAGAGGATCTGTTGAATTTCAAATAGTTAGTTTCACCAATAGGATACGAAGACTTACTTCACATTTACAATTACACAAAAAAGACTATTTATCTCAGAGAGGTTTACGTAAAATTCTGGGAAAACGCCAACGATTACTGTCTTATTTGTCAAAGAAAAATAGAATATGTTATAAAGAATTAATTAATCGGTTGGATATTCGGGAGTCAAAAACTCGTTAATTTTATTTTTATAAAGGCATTTTGAATTATTTGATTTATTAGATCTTGAATTTTAATGAACTTTTTTTCGTTTTCAGCAATTCATGAAAGAATGAATCGAGGAAAAACCTATGAATATACCGTCTACAAGAAAAGACCTCATGATAGTCAATATGGGCCCCCACCACCCATCAATGCATGGTGTTCTTCGACTCATCATTACTCTAGATGGTGAAGATGTTATTGACTGTGAACCAATATTGGGTTATTTACACCGAGGAATGGAAAAAATTGCGGAAAATCGAACAATTATACAATATTTGCCTTATGTAACACGGTGGGATTATTTAGCTACTATGTTCACAGAAGCAATAACTGTAAACGGACCGGAACAGTTGGGAAATATTCAAGTACCTAAAAGAGCCAGCTATATCAGAATAATTATGTTGGAATTGAGTCGTATAGCTTCTCATCTGTTATGGCTCGGTCCTTTTATGGCGGATATTGGTGCACAAACTCCCTTTTTCTATATTTTCAGAGAAAGAGAATTAGTATATGATCTATTCGAAGCTGCCACCGGTATGAGAATGATGCATAATTATTTTCGTATCGGAGGAGTAGCGGCCGATCTACCTCATGGCTGGATAGATAAATGTTTGGATTTCTGCGATTATTTTTTAACAAGAGTTGCTGAATATCAAAAACTTATTACACGAAATCCTATTTTTTTAGAACGAGTCGAGGGAGTAGGCATTATTGGTAGAGAGGAAGTAATAAATTGGGGTTTATCGGGACCAATGCTGCGAGCTTCCGGAATACAATGGGATCTTCGTAAAGTTGATCATTATGAATGTTACGACGAATTTGATTGGGAAGTACAGTGGCAAAAAGAAGGAGATTCATTGGCTCGTTATCTAGTCCGAATTGGTGAAATGATAGAATCCGTAAAAATTATTCAACAGGCCCTGGAAGGAATTCCAGGGGGACCCTATGAGAATTTAGAAATACGATACTTTGATAGAGAAAGGAATCCGGAATGGAATGATTTTGAATATCGATTTATTAGTAAAAAGCCGTCTCCTACATTTGAATTGCCGAAACAAGAACTTTATGTGAGAGTAGAAGCCCCAAAGGGAGAATTGGGAATTTTTCTCATAGGGGATCAGAGTGGTTTTCCTTGGAGATGGAAAATCCGCCCGCCGGGTTTTATCAATTTGCAAATTCTTCCGCGGTTAGTTAAAAGAATGAAATTGGCTGATATTATGACGATACTAGGTAGTATAGATATCATTATGGGAGAAGTTGATCGTTGAAATGATAATTGATACACCGGAAGTACAAGATATCGATTCTTTTTCTAGATTAGAATTTTTTAAAGAGGTTTATGGAATTCTATGGGTTCTTGTTCCTATTTTGACTCTTGTAGTGGGAATCACAATAGGCGTACTGGTAATTGTATGGTTAGAAAGAGAAATATCGGCAGGGATACAACAACGTATTGGACCTGAATACGCCGGCCCTTTGGGAGTTCTTCAAGCTCTAGCAGATGGGACAAAACTACTTTTCAAAGAAAATCTTTTTCCATCTAGGGGGGATACTCGTTTATTCAGTATCGGGCCATCCATAGCAGTCATATCAATTTTAGTAAGCTATTCAGTAGTTCCTTTTGGATATCACCTTGTTTTAGCGGATCTCAATATCGGTGTTTTTTTATGGATTGCCATTTCCAGTATTGCTCCAATTGGACTTCTTATGTCGGGATACGGGTCAAATAATAAATATTCCTTTTTAGGCGGTCTACGAGCTGCTGCTCAATCGATTAGTTATGAAATACCATTAACTTTATGTGTGTTATCAATATCTCTACGTGCGATTCGTTGATACATAGACATAAACTTTTCTCTATTCCTTCCTTTCAAGGAAAGGGTTGGAATGGATTGAGTAGATATCTTAATTTTTTTTTTATTCATTATTCGGGTTGATGAACTAAATCAAATAGTTATATGAGTGAAAGAAAACAGCTTATATATAAATTCGCAGTAAAAAGATTGATTCTCATTTTCTATGTATAAGAGTTAGAGAGTTAAGCGGAAATAAACATAAACAGAAGAGACCGTTTCCCCCAAGATTGGTTGATTAGTCATCCTGACTTGAAGCGGGTTCAAAAGATCAACCGTATTGAGTTTTCACTATCATTTTTATGTATTAGCATAACGGGGGATTGAGCAAAAACGAGTGGATGGTTAGAAACACGAACATATGTAAAGGATTAGTAATGGAGATTATGTAAATTCTCCAAAAGGACATTTTTACATAATATACAAACAAAGAATACTAATTGGGGCTTTAAGTTGGTAGAAATGATCAGGCAGTACTCCCCATGACACGATTCCAATCCAGAGTATACTCCTATCCACCGATTTAATAAATAACTATTCGAAACGAAATAATCCTTTACTTTATTTTGAAAGCCCTCTTTTTCTCAGAAATAGAAAGAAGAATAGGAACGAAAAAAAAAAAATATAAAGATATACTTTATTTATTCTTTGTTACTTTTATTCTTTCCCATATACATATTAATAGATATATAATTTGTGTCATAATTCATTAATTAATATAGAATTTTTTTTTCGTACGTGAAACCAACGGGTTATTGATATTTTTACAAGAAGTATTTTATTGAACAGTTAAGTTATTACTGAACAAAGAAGAATTGAAATTATTATTGAAATTATTAAATTAAAGAAAGGATGAGATCAATTCAGAAGTACTTTTTTTATTTAATTTTGAATTAAAATAATTATAACAGACAGAATTCAATTGGTCTAATTTGGGACCGGCCGATAGTTATCCATCCTACAAACATATCAAGATTCAAAAAAGAATACTGACGCGGTCCCTATATTTATTTCTGGCCTTCAAGGAGCCGTATGAGGTGAAAATCTCATGTACGGTTCTGTAATAGCGATGGTAACAGTGATGGTATCACCGACTAGAATTATCTAACAGTTCAAGTACAATTGATATTGTTGAGGCGCAATCAAAATATGGTTTTTGGGGATGGAATTTGTGGCGTCAGCCTATAGGGTTTATCATTTTTATTATTTCTTCCCTAGCAGAATGTGAGAGATTACCTTTTGATTTACCAGAAGCAGAAGAAGAGTTAGTAGCAGGTTATCAAACCGAATACTCGGGTATAAAATTTGGGTTATTTTATGTTGCTTCCTATCTAAACCTATTGGTTTCTTCATTATTTGTAACAGTTCTTTACTTGGGAGGTTGGAATATATCTATTCCGGACATATATGTTTCTGAGCTTTTTGAAATAAATAAAACATGTGGAGTTTTTGGAGCGATAATTGGTATCTTTATTACATTAGCTAAAACTTATTTGTTCTTGTTCATTCCTATCACAACAAGATGGACTTTACCGAGGCTAAGAATGGACCAACTATTGAATCTTGGATGGAAATTTCTTTTACCTATTTCTCTCGGTAATCTATTATTAACAACTTCTTTCCAACTCTTTTCACTGTAAAGTAACATTCTATATTCACAACGTGTCTCAAACAAGAGAAATAAACAAACATAAAACTATTCATATATATATTAACGATATGTTCTCTATGGTAACTGGGTTCATGAATTATGGTCAACAAACAGTACGAGCTGCAAGGTACATTGGTCAAAGTTTCATGATTACTTTATCCCACGCAAATCGTTTACCCGTAACTATTCAATATCCTTATGAAAAATTAATCACCGCGGAGCGTTTCCGCGGTCGAATCCATTTTGAATTTGATAAATGTATTGCTTGTGAAGTATGCGTTCGTGTATGTCCTATAGATCTACCCGTTGTTGATTGGAAATTGGAAACTGATATTCGCAAGAAACGGCTGCTTAATTACAGTATTGATTTCGGAGTCTGTATATTTTGTGGTAATTGCGTTGAGTATTGTCCAACGAATTGTTTATCAATGACTGAAGAATATGAACTTTCTACTTATGATCGTCACGAATTGAATTATAATCAAATTGCTTTGGGTCGTTTACCAATGTCAGTAATTGACGATTATACAATTCGAACAATTTTGAATTCGCCTCAAATAAATAAGTAAATCTCTTGATTAACGAATAATTTATAATTACTTTACTAATAACTAATATAGAAGGAATTTAGGTTTCTTTCGTGTTGTTTGGTCAATAACTACAAATACCAACTATTGATTGGTTGGTAAGAAACGCGTCTTAATTTGGATTGAAAATCCATTAATTAATATATCCATAATTGTTTTAAAATATATAGTTTAGAATTAGAACGACTCTTTCAGATAAAGAATGAAATTAGTCCAATAATAGTACTCACATTTATTCATATCCCTTAGTATTTATTTACTTAGGATTAAATTAGGAATTGCTCAAAAATCATAAAAAAAAATTTTCTGGTCGGGTCTCAATAAGGTCATGAAAAACATTTCTATTTATTTATCTCTTATTTTACATATAATGGATTTGCCCGGACCAATACATGATTTTCTTTTAGTCTTTCTGGGATCGGTTCTTATACTAGGAGGTATGGGGGTGGTATTATTTACCAACCCCATTTATTCTGCCTTTTCATTGGGACTGGTTCTTGTTTGTATATCCTTATTCTATATTCTATTAAACTCTTATTTTGTAGCTGCTGCACAACTCCTTATTTACGTGGGAGCTATAAATGTTTTAATCGTATTTGCTGTGATGTTCATGAATGGTTCAGAATATTACAAAGATTTGAATCTTTGGACCATTGGGGATGTGGTTACTTTGCCAGTTTGTACAAGTATTTTTGTTTTACTCATGATTATTATTACGGATACGTCATGGTACGGAATTATTTGGACTACAAGATCAAACCAGATTATAGAGCAAGATTTGATAAGTAATAGTCAACAAATTGGAATTCATTTATCAACAGATTTTTTTCTTCCATTTGAATTCGTTTCGATAATTCTTTTAGCCGCTTTGATAGGTGCAATTGCCGTGGCGCGACAGTAAAAAATTTATAGAATTAGCAATGCACATTAAACTCTGTTCGGTTTTATTACATTCCATTTATTTCCCTTTAATTAAAGATTGTTTATGTCTAAAATAGAAATTATTCAATCTATTCTATTAACAATAGAAAATCTGCCCTTGTTCCGTACTTTTTTTTATCCTAGTCAATTGAATCTGTTGAATTGTTGTTCAGTTCATATTGAAATGAATCGAAATTGATAAGGAGTTGGTCAATGATGCTCGAACATGTACTTGTTTTGAGTGCCTACTTATTTTCTATCGGTATCTATGGATTGATCACGAGCCGGAATATGGTTAGAGCCCTTATGTGTCTTGAACTTATACTGAATGCGGTTAATATGAATTTCGTAACATTTTCTGATTTTTTTGATAGTCGCCAATTAAAAGGAAATATTTTCTCAATTTTTGTTATAGCTATTGCAGCCGCTGAAGCAGCTATTGGCCCGGCTATTGTTTCATCAATTTATCGTAACAGAAAATCAACTCGTATCAATCAATCGAATTTGTTGAATAAGTAGTATTAATCATATAAATTCGAATATTCATAAATTAGAATTACCATGACCATACATTACGTAATAATACATGTTTTCAAAAATATAAGAAATTAAAGTATCTTGGCTCTATCGCATGAGTCAATCCAGAAGTAGATTGATTAGAAAAATTATGATAAATTATTGATTCATCTGGTGTCTAAATATATGATTCATTTACAAGTTTACTAGATCGAAACTTTCTGACATTCAAAAATTTATAGATCCAAATGTCACATTCAGTAAAGATTTATGATACGTGTATAGGGTGTACTCAATGCGTGCGCGCCTGCCCAACGGATGTATTAGAAATGATACCTTGGGACGGGTGTAAAGCTAAGCAAATTGCTTCTGCTCCAAGAACAGAGGACTGTGTCGGTTGTAAGAGATGTGAATCCGCCTGTCCGACAGATTTCTTGAGTGTTCGAGTTTATTTATGGCATGAAACAACTCGAAGTATGGGTCTGGCTTATTAATACGTTCCAGAAAACCCTACTTGAATACATTTGATTTTTTTACCTTTACCGACAAAAACCCGCGCTCAAAAACTTTTTATTTTGAGCACGGGTTTTTCTGGTCCAAGTTTATCTTGTTTTTACCATGAATAATTTTCCTTGGTTAACGCTAGTTGTAGTTTTGCCAATATTCGCGGGTTCCTTAATTTTCTTTCTCCCTCATAGAGGAAATAAGATCATTCGGTGGTATACTATATGTATATGCATAATTGAACTCCTTCTAACAACCTATGCATTCGGTTATCGTTTCCAATTGGATGATCCATTAATGCAACTGACAGAGGATTATAAATGGATCGATTTTTTTGATTTTTACTGGAGATTGGGAATAGATGGAATTTCTATAGGACCCATTTTACTGACAGGATTTATCACAACTTTAGCTACTTTAGCGGCTCGGCCGATTACTCGAGATTCCCGACTATTCCATTTTCTGATGTTAGCAATGTATAGCGGTCAAATAGGACCATTTTCTTCTCGAGACCTTTTACTTTTTTTCATCATGTGGGAGTTAGAATTAATTCCAGTTTATCTACTTCTATCCATGTGGGGGGGAAAGAAACGCTTGTATTCAGCTACAAAATTTATTTTGTACACTGCAGGAAGTTCCGTTTTTTTATTAATGGGAGTTTTGGGTATTGGTTTATATGGTTCCAATGAACCAACATTAAATTTTGAAACATCAGCTAATCAATCGTATCCTGTAGCACTGGAAATAATATTCTATATTGGATTTCTTATTGCTTTTGCTGTCAAATCACCGATCATACCCTTACATACATGGTTACCAGACACCCATGGAGAGGCACATTACAGTACTTGTATGCTTTTAGCCGGAATCTTATTAAAAATGGGAGCGTATGGATTGGTTCGGATCAATATGGAATTATTACCCCACGCCCATTCTATATTCTCTCCCTGGTTGATTATAGTAGGCACAATTCAAATAATCTATGCAGCTTCAACATCTCCCGGTCAGCGTAATTTAAAAAAAAGAATAGCCTACTCTTCTGTATCTCATATGGGTTTCATAATTATAGGAATTGGTTCTATAAGCGATACAGGACTCAACGGAGCCATTTTACAAATAATCTCTCACGGATTTATTGGCGCTGCGCTTTTTTTCTTGGCCGGAACGAGTTATGATAGAATACGTCTTGTTTATCTCGACGAAATGGGCGGAATGGCTATCGCAATTCCAAAAATATTCACGACTTTCAGTATCTTATCAATGGCTTCTCTTGCATTACCGGGCATGAGCGGTTTTGTTGCCGAATTGTTAGTTTTTTTTGGAATACTTACTAGTCAAAAATATCTTTTAATGACAAAAATATTAATTACTTTTGTAATGGCAATTGGAATGATATTAACTCCTATTTATTCATTATCTATGTTACGCCAGATGTTCTATGGATACAAGCTTTTTAATGCCCCAAACTCTTATTTTTTTGATTCTGGACCGCGAGAATTATTTGTTTCGATCTCTATCCTTTTACCTGTAATAGGTATTGGTGTTTATCCCGATTTCGTTTTATCATTATCAGTTGACAAGGTCGAAGCTATTATATCCAATTATTTTTTTCGATAGTTTTTGTGAGTAAACCAAAAAATGAAACTGAAATCCCATGATTTTAAAAATGGTTGATTGTACAATAAAAAAATGAGTCTTTTATATTCTTTTAAGTAAAATAAATAAATTGGAATTCTATTATAACTAGATATCTTTTGAATTTGTGAGAACCATTTGAATCAAGTAATGGAAATGATTCAAATGGTTCTTGATTGTTTCCATGAAGTTTTCGTATATATACCTGTATGCCGTCCTATGTTTATATTCGTCAAGTCTTTTATTCAATTAGATGTTAATGTAAATGAACCATAACTATGCAACCCTATTCCTAATAGATTAACCCCAAAATAGCATATCCAAATTATAAGAAAGCCCATTGAGGCCACAATTGCAGAATTTACACTTTCAAAATTTTTATTTGTTCTAATATGTAAATAAATAGCGAATATGGTCCAAGTAATAAATGCCCAAGTCTCCTTTGGATCCCAATTCCAATATGATCCCCATGCTTCATTAGCCCATACTGCTCCCGAAAGAATACCTACGGTTAAAAGGATAAACCCTAGACTAATAATACGATAACTCCAACGATCCAATTGTTGAATCAATTGATACCTGTAATAATTTTGAGACGAAATAAAAGAAGTGTTTCGTAAGACATTGTTTCTTTCGTTCACGTATTGAATCTCACTAAAGTAAACTGACTCATTTTCGAAATTATTGCTTTTACTAAAAATCCTTATGAATTTTCGAAATGTAATGACTAGAAGAGCTAGTGATAATAATGATCCACACAAAAGAGCTGCATAGCTCAATACCATCATACTTACGTGCATCATTAACCAATGGGATTGGAGAGCGGGTACTAATATCGCGGATTGATGCATTTCAGTTAAAAGACCCGACGTAGCAAAACCTTGAGTAAAAATAGCACTTGGCGCGGTTATTGCGCTTAAATGGTTTTTATGTTTTTTAAAATACGGAATAATATGAATAATGGAAAAACTCCACGAAAGAAAAATTAATGATTCATATAAATCACTTAATGGTAAATGCCTCAAATACATCCAACGAGTAACTAATAATCCTGTTATGCAGAAAAAAGTAGCTATCATCCCCTTTTCTGACGAATCATCTAGTCCTACGATTTCATCGACTAATAAAATTATCAAATGAATTGTAATTACAATTGAAACGATCGAAAAGGATATATGAGTTAATATATGCTCTAAAGTTGAAAATATCATAAAAATTATTAAATTAATAAGGGCGTCCCTCAATTATAGGAATTGAAATCGGGAATTGAATTCATTATAGGACTTACTCTTTTAGAAGATGCCATGCCGCCACTCGGACTCGAACCGAGATGCTCTAGCACTGCTTCCTAAGAGCAGCGTGTCTACCGATTTCACCATAGCGGCTTATTCGAAATCATAATAACCTATTTTTATTCAATCGTCGAGCTTGAAGGAGTTAATTCAATCCAATATTTTTTTTAGGAAACCATTCAAATTGATGAATAAAAACTTGTTTAAAAATTAGGGATTAAAACGTTTTCGTTAACGTTAATAATATTGATTTTTCTTATTATTATCTTTTTATTTAGTTATTTAGTATTTTAGGATGTCAATTTTATTTAACTGAACTAACAATGTATTTTTTCGTAGGCTATTACTTTATGCTCTCCTAAAACTAAAATGTAACAGTTGTAACTAGATAATTTTTACTTCAATCCCTGGATATAAGTAAAAAAAATGTTCTGCCTCGTTTGCATTTTTTAATGATTAATTTCTTTTATCATTTATTTTATTAATCTAAAATAAAAAATTCATTTTATCGATTAATAAAAAAATAGAATTTTTATATAACACAATTTCAGCGATACACTCAAAAGATTTATGTAAATATTTGCATAGTTAGGTTGCGTTAGGATTTTTTGTTGTGTAGAGAATTTGCGTTAAGATTTAGCAAACCCATTAAGTTAGGTATTTGGGATGGTCGTATCAATCATATAAAAAAATTTCGTATAGAAATTGTACCATACTTCAAAATATTTTCTAAATTTTTTAATTAATATATATATATTATATCTTGATCGATCTTCCAATCGAAACATAGGATCTAAAATAGATCACTCAAAATTGGCGCATTCGTCATATAACTACCTAAAAATGTAAACGGGGCTTTTATTAATTTAATTGGGTTTAAGGAATTTATATAGTGATAATAATTTCTAAAACCCAAAATAATGGTTTAAAAGATTATAAAAAACATTTTAAACTTAATCAATTAGTTTCAACGACCTCTTCTTTATAATATAAAATCAAAAATATAACTAAAAAAAAATTCTTTTTATTATTGAGTAAGGGCGATGGGGAAAGTGATAATCCCCATCCGGAAAATGATAAAACATACTAAAATGAAAGGCGAAACCTTGCGCTTGCGTTTACCCTTTTTTCAAACAAAAAAGTACCATTCATTTTTAGAATTCAGTAGACAACAGAATTCTTATCTATATCAGAAACGAAAGAAAAATTTGGCTTCAAATTAAAGTAAAACAAATTCCATTTTATATTCGTTTAAATTAAAACATTATGAGACTAATTCTTTTTTATTTATTTGATTTTTAATGTATATTGTTTATATTGTAATTTATCTTATATATATTTATCTTATATATTAATATTTATTCTTTTACTATACTATTATGAACTATTATGATGTTAATATTAATTATAATTGATAAATATTATTTATCATTTTTATAACTTATAAATCTTATAAATAAACTATAAACAAAATTATATCACTTTATTAGTTATTAGAACGATTCAGATTATTTATTTGTTACACAAAAAAAACTTTTAGAACTCCCGGTAGAAAGAGATTTCGCTAACGAAAAAGCCTTCAATGCTGCCCTATATCCCTTCCTTTTCCAAATATTTTTACGAATACGTTTTTTTGAAATAGAGGTGCGCTTTTTTGGAACTGCCATTAAAAAGTTATAATAGGTTTTTCGGTTGGATGTGAAAGACATCTATTGTTCAAAATCAATTGTTCTTTACTATTCTCTATCTATTTTTTCTCTAAATTAGACTCCAAAAAAAAAGGGGGGGGGTAAAAATCACATAAAATATTAATAAGAACGATAAGGTACACTATGCCAAATAGATTGAAGTTGATAAAATAAAATAGATTGAAGTTGATAAAATAAAAAAAAAATAATACAAAAAAAAAAGAAAGATTGTCCGTTTCGTTTTCTTTCTATTTTCGTCGTGTTACATTTATACATGTAATAAAAAAATCTAAAAGTTTAATAACCCAACCCTTCTCCCGCTTAATTAAAAAATAAAAAAACTTTAATAATTTTTTCTATTATATTAATTAATTTAATATTAATTTAATTGGTCAAGCTCGAAGAAAGAGTCCACAAAATTTTAATTATCAAATGAGACTAGTAGTTAATCTGTTAAAGGATATAAAATACATAATTTAAAGGCATTTTATTTGCCCCCTTTTTTTTTCCGTAAAATTAAAGTGTTGGATATCATAGCATTTCCTACAAATAGCTTTTATTGTAATGGAAGACAAACAATTAGTTACAAAACAAATTGGTTAATGATTCTAAATAACCGAATTACAATAAATAGTTTTAGTTATGGCCTTTATGATTCATATCAAATACTGTTTTTGGTATAATTATTTATCCTTGTTCTATAGATATAAAAAAATTATTGTAATACGTAATAATTAAAATGAAAATTCTAATTTTCATTTTTTATCTTCATAAAATTTTATTTCAAAATTTGAATTTAATATTAACAATTCAGTATTAATAAAATTAAATACGTATTTTTTTTTCACTAGTGACTTATTTATATCATTTGACCAATTACAACCTCTTGATTTTAAATATTTGAAGTAGTTTGGAAAGATTCAGAATAATTAAGGCTAGAAAATTCTATTTAAGTTTTATTTTATATATCTTAATTTTTTTTTATTAACCGACCCCTTTCAAAAGAAAAGAAATAAGAACCGGTGACTCAGAAACAATTAATTAAGATAAATTTTTTTTTTTATTTTTTTATGGAATATACATATCAATATTCATGGATTATACCTTTCATTCCACTTCCAGTTCCTATCTTAATTGGAACAGGACTTCTACTTTTTCCAACGGCAACAAAAAATCTTCGCCGTATGTGGGCTTTTCCTAGTGTTTTATTATTAAGTATAGTTATGGTTTTTTCAGCCCTTTTTTCTATTCAGCAAATAAATAATAATTCTGTCTATCAATATGTATGGTCTTGGACCATCAATAATGATTTTTCTTTAGAATTTGGCTGCTTGGTTGATCCACTTACTTCTATTATGTCGATATTAATCACTACTGTTGGAATTATGGTTCTTATTTATAGTGACAATTATATGTCTCATGATCAGGGATATTTGAGATTTTTTGCTTATATGAGTTTTTCCAATACTTCAATGTTGGGATTAGTTACTAGTTCTAATTTGATACAAATTTATATTTTTTGGGAATTAGTTGGAGTGTGTTCTTATCTATTAATAGGTTTTTGGTTCACACGACCCAGTGCCGCGAATGCTTGTCAAAAAGCGTTTGTAACTAATCGTGTCGGGGATTTTGGTTTATTATTAGGAATTTTGGGTTTTTATTGGATAACAGGTAGTTTCGAATTTCGGGATTTGTTTGAAATATTCAATAACTTGGTTTCTAATAATGAAGTTAATTTTTTATTTGTTACTTTATGCGCCTCCCTATTATTTGCCGGCGCTGTTGCTAAATCCGCCCAATTTCCCCTTCATGTATGGTTACCTGATGCCATGGAAGGGCCTACCCCCATTTCGGCTCTTATACATGCCGCTACTATGGTAGCAGCAGGAATTTTTCTTGTAGCTCGGCTTCTTCCTCTTTTCATAGTTATACCTTACATTCTAAATCTAATAGCTTTGATAGGTATAATAACATTATTTTTAGGAGCCACTTTAGCTCTTGCTCAAAAAGATATTAAGAAAAGCTTAGCTTATTCTACAATGTCTCAATTGGGTTATATGATGTTAGCTCTAGGTATGGGGTCTTATCGAGCTGCTTTATTTCATTTGATTACTCATGCTTATTCGAAGGCATTGTTGTTCTTAGGATCTGGATCAATTATTCATGCGATGGAAGCTATTGTTGGATATTCTCCAGATAAAAGTCAGAATATGGTTCTTATGGGCGGTTTACGAAAACATGTACCAATTACAAAAACTGCTTTTTTATTGGGTACACTTTCTCTTTCTGGTATTCCACCCCTTGCTTGTTTTTGGTCCAAAGATGAAATTCTTAATGATAGTTGGTTGTATTCACCTATTTTTGCAATAATAGCTTGGTCCACAGCAGGATTAACTGCATTTTATATGTTTCGGATCTATTTACTTGCTTTTGAAGGACATTTAAACGTTTATTTTCAAACTTACAGTGGCAAAAAAAGTAGTTCGTTCTATTCAATGTCTCTATGGGGTAAAGATAAAGAAGG